AAGTACGTATTTTGCACGTTTTCACGTTTCTAGGATTACACAAAGGGATTAGCAAATAAAAGTGCTAATGCCACGACCAGCCCGTAAATTGTTAAAGCTTCCATAAAAGCCAGACTCAGCAATAAAGTACCTCGTATTTTACCCTCCGCTTCTGGTTGTCTAGCAATACCTTCTACGGCTTGGCCCGCAGCAGTACCTTGACCGACTCCGGGTCCAATAGAAGCAAGTCCTACGGCCAATCCAGCAGCAATAACGGAAGCAGCAGAAATTAGGGGATTCATGGTAAGCTCCTCACAAAAAAAAATGAAGAAATGGTTAATGATATAATCAAATAAACCAATGAATTATTATATATAATTAATGTTATATATTTATATTATATATAAATTAGTTACATTACTTATTATTTCATATTCCATCACTAAGATCCATACAACTAAACTAAGAACGCCGAACCCAATTTGAGTTAAGAAGTGATGATATTTGATATTACTGAATCATCAGAACTACTTCAATATCTCGTTTTTATTCACTATCCAAGTCTTTGAAAATCCATATTAGTTCTTCTATTTCTTTGTTCCGAACCCATTCTTTCAATTCCTCCCTCCTTCATCTTCTCTATATGCATTCATAGGCTTAACTTCATATTCAATCCACATATACAGTCACAGACGAAAAAGGGAAGAGCTTATTTATCGTAATCCATATAAATAAAGTGGAATCTATATCTATATAATATAAAGTCGATGGGGAATGAAATAATATAGATGGGTAGTCCATATATATGAATATCTACTATCACATATACATGTTTTCTTCCATAATGTAAACCATCGCCATCTTATTTCTATTGAATCGGATCGGACCCTGGAATCATTCTTCTAAGCATACACCGGAGTTCACATATAATATGTAGCTACGGCTATGTAGCTCGGCCCACCTAACCTACTTAATTTTTTTGAATCTTATTCGTGAACTCTTTCTTGTCTTTGTCATTATCTCACATGGATACAAACGAAGAGATTCATCAAAGCGAATCATCCCATATCAAGATTGGATTGATTGATCCAATTCCTCTTAATTCCAATTTTGGTCAATTGTTGAATAGAATGGAATGAAATAGCAACGGTTCCGCAGAACATAGTTCTTGTTGTTTCGTCGCGCGTCTCAAACGGATAACAATTATTTATTATCCCAATTATGAATCGTCGTAATTGACTGGGCAAATCAAGGTGATGTATGACATGAATAGGACAAAAGGGGGGATTTTAGGAAAAATTGGGAATCTCCCCCCTTTTTTTACAATTCCGTCGTGTAATACATAATATAATAAATATTAATATTGTACATATATATCTTCCTGTTTTGTTCCTACTCTATATCATACATATCATAAATATATTATATATTTATATATCAATCATTTCCTCAAGCGGGTATCTTGAGCTACCCATAAATTAATTATTTTATTGGAATAAGATTCATGGGCTTAATTTTGAATTGATCGAAATTCAAAAAGAAAAAGCGACTCTTTGAACTTTGAAATTCAAAGCATTATTTTCTTATTTCTTATTTGTACTCAATGATGACCTTCCATGGATTCACCTATATAAGCCGCGGCTAAGGTTGCAAAAATGAGAGCTTGAATACCACTTGTGAATAATCCGAGGAACATCACAGGTATAGGAATCACTAAAGGTACTAAAGAAACAAGAACAACAACTACTAATTCATCGGCCAATATATTCCCGAAAAGTCGAAAACTAAGTGATAAAGGTTTTGTGAAATCTTCTAAGACATTAATTGGTAAAAGTATTGGAGTTGGTTGAATATATTTACCGAAATAACCCAATCCCTTTTTAGTAAGGCCTGCATAGAAATATGCCACTGACGTGGGTAAAGCTAAAGCAACAGTAGTATTTATATCATTCGTGGGTGCAGCTAACTCCCCATGAGGTAACTGTATGATTCTCCAAGGTAAAAGAGCACCTGACCAGTTAGAAACAAAAATAAATAGGAACAGAGTTCCAATAAAAGGAACCCAAGGACCATATTCTTCTTCTCCAATTTGAGTTTTGCTCACGTCTCGAATGAATTCAAGAACATATTCAAAAAAATTCTGACCGTCGGTCGGGATAGTTTGTGGATTCCGAACGGCTATAGCGGCTGAACCTAATAAGATAGCAATTACGACCCAGGAAGTTATAAGTACTTGGGCATGCACTTGGAAACCCCCTATTTGCCAATAGAAATGTTGGCCTACTTCCACGCCGGATATCTCGTATAACCCCTTTAGTGTGTTGATGGAACATGGTAGAACATTCATATTACCCTCTGACAGAAATGGAACTTAAGAAGGAATTATTTTGATTCAACCATTTATACTCTCCTACCTAATTTAACTTAACCATATATTCCAATTCCAGATATTGATTAATGAATTAATCACGTAATATATCCCCAGCAATTAAAATCTCCTTTTTCACATTCAGGAATAGTAAGAATAACCGATTCAATCAATCTCTGGGTTTCCCGAAGCGAAGTAATTGACTTATCTTATTATTAATCAACGACTTCTTATATAGCTAGAACGTCCCTGACAAATTGCGGATACTAATTTGTTAAGAATCAATCGGATGGAAGCTATAGCGTCATCGTTGGCTGGAATCGGAATATCTGCGAGATCTGGATCACAATTTGTATCGATTAAACAAATAGTTGGAATACCCAAAGTGACGCATTCTCGAAGGGCCGTATATTCTTCTTGCTGATCAATGATGATTACAATATCGGGTAACCCCGTCATATATTTGATACCGCCCAGATATGTTTGAAAGTGAGATAATTGTCTCTTCAATATTGCTGCATCCCGTTTCGGGAGACGACTGAATTGCCCCATCTCGGCTCTCACTCTCAAGTCCCTGAACTTCTGAAGCCTCGTTTCCGTAGTGGACCAATTCGTTGACATACCACCGAGCCATTTTTTATTGACATAATGACACCGAGCCCTTATTGCAGCTGATGCTACCGAATCAGCTGCCTTATCTTTCGTACCAACTATTAAGAAGTGTTTTCCTCTACTTGCTGCGTCAAAAACTAAATCACAGGCTTCTGATAAAAAACGAGCAGTTCTCGTAAGATTTGTAATATGAATACCTTTACGCTTTGCAGAGATGTAAGGTGCCATTCTAGGATTCCATTTCCTAGTACCATGACCAAAATGAACCCCCGCTTCCATCATCTCTTCCAAATTGATGTTCCAATATCTTCTTGTCATTTATCCCCACACTTCCTCTAAAAAAAAAGAGACGAGGTACCCTGAAATAAATAATTGTTCCAATGGAACCTTCTACCGGGGGTTAACCGTTGATACACGGTCCAAGCTTCATTATTAATTCCTTTACCCTTGGTTTCGATATTCTCTTTATTAACAAATAACCATTATATTAGCTTAGCTTAGCTAATAATGAATCCGCTCTTATGAACGATTGGATTAGATCCCATAGCATAGAATGGTTGTTCTGATGTATTATGGAAACTCTTTGGCTTTGGGATGCAAGAACAAAATAATTCTCTGTGGTGGAACAGAATATCTCTCATTTCCCCCCCGAAAAAATTCTTCTTTTGTATTTCCAAAGGAATGTTGTTGTATTCCCTTGAACGGTGAACGAATCGTTTGAATCCGGTACCAACGGGTATCATCCCCCCCAGAACAACATTCTCTTTCAGACCTTTCAACCAATCAATACGACCCCGGAGAGCGGCTTTTGCTAAAACTCGAGCGGTTTCCTGAAAACTAGCTTCTGATATGAAACTTTGAGTATTCAGAGATGCTCTCGTTATTCCCAATAAGACGGCTCGGTAACAAATAGCCTCTTCCAAAGCACGACCTGCTCGTTCTGCTCGCAACAATCCGATTAGTTCCCCGGGTGAAAAAACATTAGACATTCCATCTTCTGAAACCAACACTTTTGATGTTATTTGTCGTACAATAATCTCTATATGCTTATTATGAATCTGTACCCCCTGGGATCGATAAACCTTTTGGATCTTATTAACCAAAGAAATACGACTTTGCGCTATGGTGAGTTCAGCACCAATCAGGAATCCCCAAGGAATTCCAAGAATGCCTGTTATATGTTCGTTCCAACCTTCAACCCTTTTTTCTAGGTTCATCGATATTGAATCAATCGAACGAACTTCTAACACTTGTTCAACCTTTGGAAGGCCGTGAGTTATATCACCAGATCTCGATTTTTCATATATAAATGTAACTAATGTATCTCCTTCGTAAAAGATTTCTCCAAAATCACCATGAACGGTTGCTCCTCGGGTCGCCAAATAGGGTTTAGCTGACCTTATTATGAAAGAGTCAAGATAAACCATTATAACTTGACCAGATTTTATGCGTGTTCCGTGTTTGGATAGACATACATTTTCACAAATAAACTGTCCGAGGCTAATTATTCTGGTTGTGGATGTCCCCTCACAATAATCGTGAGGGAGAAAGCACGAACCGAATAGATTAAAAATGATGTCACTGCATGGATTTGCATTAGAGATTCTCCCGTTTTCATCCACTAAATAATATTTAAGTAGTTGGAAAGTCTGTTTTGGATTTTTATTATCCAGTATTAAATATTTATTTAACAAGATCTCATTATGGGTTATTGAATGATAAGATGGGGAAAAATTATGAATTTTAGGTACTGTACCTAAGGGACCCAACAAATTAAGAATTGGAATCGGGGTATCCTCTTTTTCTTTAATGGATTCTTTGGTCACATTGTGATATTTCGAAACATTGATGCGAGAACAATTAGATGATGAAAAAACTATAAGAGATTGGCCTTCTTTATTTCTATTAAGAAATGTACGAACGGTTCCTTGATGTTGACTAAGTGATTGAATTTTCACCTTGGAAGAAAAAAGATTGGTATTGGCGCAATATGACCCAGTATCAGGAATCACTGAACCTGACCTATCATTCCTCTTTCCGGTATACAAAATAGGAGACTTCACCAAATCAATTCTTATGAAATATCGAATCAGATCATTTGCCCTTACTTCAGCAGAAGAAGCCTGAACCTTTTCTATAGAACCTTTTTTGTCTTGGTCCCAATTCAATACTAAACAAGTACGAACCAATTGAATACTTGTATGGGAAATTCCTCGAATTGGTTTGCCATCCCCATAAAGGATATAATTGACAACTTGGAGTCGCAAATTATCCTTTTCCTGTAACATATCCCCAGGGAAAAGCGTTACTAGATTTATCCCATCAGCTATTTCATATGTCACTACGGGTCGTACTGAAACAAAATATTTTTTCTTGATAGGTGTGATCCGTTGGACATAGACCCAATTATTCCCTTCCCAATTTTTCCCCTTTGATCCCTTATCCATTTTTTTTCTTGCTCCTGGTGGTATCAAGATGCCAATGTGTCGGGATATCTTATCCGTTTCTCCAGGAAAATGGATACCTCCAGAAAAGATTTTCAGTTCAATCTTTTTTTTTTTTTTTTCTATTCGCACCAATCCACCTATTTGGCTTCTTGTATTAAACGTAATTCGTGTATCTACTCCAATGATACTATTGTTCCGTACCATTATGGATGAAGACCCGGGCAAGATATGGACTTCTTCGGGAATGACAAAAAATCGATCTACTTTCATTTGGTATTTCGGTCTAGATTCTTTTGGTCTTCGATACTCAACCAGACCCTCTTTTTTGACGATTGAATCGACCTCTATGATGCCATATTTGGTAATTCCCGAACTGCTTCTTCTGTATCGTGGATCGTCGAAATAAGCAAGAATACTATTTCTACGTAAAATACCATTTGCGGGTATTTCAACCGTGATACTAGTACTAGAATGAGGCGTTAATTCCTTCTCCCATTCCGGATCATATTGGAATGGTATGATGAATCTATTTCTTCGCCTCTTCGCCAATAAATAAGAATTTTCTCGGAGAATGGCGGGGTATATGAAATCCCCATCACTATTGGATATGACTCGCTCAGATCCTGCTGCATAATCAGAAATCCTTCTCCCTTTTCTCGCCAGGGGATCCGAGCCAAACAATTTGTGTTTCACTCGATTATTATTCACCGAGAAGTCAGAAATGGATCTCTCTTGGACAGAAAGAGATTGAACATTCATTTGATCTTGATCCTTGTGGAGTGAAAAAGGCACTAGACTGGATTTGCACGGACCCCCCGATAAGATCCATAAATGACTTGTTTTGGGTAAGAAATGAACATTACCGTGTGTATATTCAGGTGCATGGTACACACCGGTACTCCAATGCATTTCTCCCTCTGAGTCAGAATAAATATGTTTTCGAACCCTCTCTTTAAAATGGAAAGTGGATGTTCCAGCACGAATCTCAGCAATCACTTGTTCTGATTCCACATATTGATCATTTTGAACCAAAAGAAAACTTTTTGGTGGAATATTCACACTATGTATAATATCCTGACTCTCAATAGTCACATATAGGTCTACATAGCAGAGAAAGGCAGGATGTCCATGACGTGTGCGTGTGGGATGAACCAAATCCTCGTTGAATTTTATTTTTCCATTAGAAGGAGCTCGTACATGTTCTGCAGTACCACCTGTGAATACGCCACCGGTATGAAAAGTTCTTAATGTTAGTTGAGTCCCTGGTTCTCCAATGGATTGACCCGCAATAATACCTACTGCTTCTCCCAATTCAACCAGGTCACCATGAGTGGGACTCCGACCATAACATAATCGACAGATCCAAGATGCACTTCGGCAAGTGAAGGGAGTTCGAATATATATTGGCTGCGCCCGAGAGGTCATGAATCGATTGACAAGCCCAATCCCAATATCTTGATTTCTGGTAGCAATGCATCGTAGACCTAGATATACATCGTTCGCTAATACGCGACCTATTAGCGTTTGGATAAAAATTCTTTCCGTCATCCCCTTTCGAAAACTCACGGAAATACCTCGGGTACTTCCACAATCTGTTCTACGTACAACAATATGCTGAACTACTTCAACAAGTCTACGCGTGAGGTATCCAGCGTCTGACGTTCGTACAGCAGTATCCACAACTCCTTTGCGGGCTCCGTAGCAGGAAATTGTATATTCCGTTAAAGAAAGTCCTTCGCGTAAATTGCTTTGAATGGGTAAATCAATCATTTGTCCTTGGGGATCTGACATTAATCCTCTCATACCTACTAATTGGTGGACCTGAGATGCATTTCCTCTAGCTCCAGAATAAGACATTATATGGACTGGATTTGAAGGATCAGTCATCTTAAAATTAAGATTCATTTCTTGTCTCAAATATTCACTTGTAGCATACCATATCTCGATTGATTGGCGTAATTTTTCTACCGCGTGTACATTCCCATAATGATGGTGCTTTTCCAAAATCAAACTTTGTTGTTCAGCATCTTGGACTAACCATCTCTTAGAAGGTGTTGTTAAAAGATCATCAATTCCTAATGAAATTGATGTAGC